GTCATGATTCAATGGGTCAGATCCACTTACTTTTTACTTTTTCTTTATTTATAATTTTATGGTGGGTTTGTTTTATAGGAACACTGGAGAAGCAGGAATACTTTAGTTTGACGATTAACAATAGGGATGGATTGGATATCTAGAATATTTATGTATCAAGTCAAGACAAAATGAATAATGAGACATGAAGAAAGAGGGTCACTATGTCACTACAAAATGGACTCTCCACAATTATGAAAATGAATAAATTTCAACTTTAATAACTACGACCCATAATCTAATTAGAATTCATTATACTGGTGATTACCTTTTTTTTTTTTTTAGAACTATTAACAATGGAAAACGAAGACTAAGACTTGAGTTTAATGAAAAAGCCCTTTATCGGATTTGAACCGATGACTTACGCCTTACCATGGCGTTACTCTACCACTGAGTTAAAAGGGCCTGTTTATTCAATTTAAAAAATTTAATAGTTTTAATTAAATTATGAGTTTACTACATATATAATAGATATAATATAATATAATAGACATATACATATCTACATATATGTATAAGAGCTCATTATCAACATAGAGTTAAGATATTTTCTTCAATCATGTGATGGGGGGATTCATATCCCGAGCCAAATTCCATAAAAAAAAAAAAAAAAAATGTCTAGCGTTTTTGAATTTTTTGGTTTAATATGAGATAGTGATAGGCATATCTCATCTGAACGATGAACGAAGAAATTAGTTAAAATTGAATGAAGAAAAAAAAATTAATATTATAATTATAATAAATATTATTAAATATTCTTTTTATCCCTTTTTTCTGTCAGATCAAGCACTACCCTAACTAAGGGAATCCTACTACTATAACTTTGTTTAATTAATCTGTATATATATTATATAATACTATGCTATGCATTGTATTATAATACATAATAATATATATATCTATATTAATCCGTATTGTAAATTAAAGTTATCTAGATTTCTGTATATTAATATTAAAAATTTCAAAGTAGATAAAGACTCTTTTGATCTAGTTATATAATATATTATAATTATATTGTATATTGACAATTCCAAAAAAACTTATCATACTATCAGCATAGTATGCTGATGGTCGGGCGGATCTGCCCCCATCGTCTAGCGGTTCAGGACATCTCTCTTTCAAGGAGGCAGCGGGGATTCGACTTCCCCTGGGGGTAGGGTACTACGAAAGGAAGTTAATCATGGATTATAACTAAACCTAGAATTAATTCTTCCTGGGTCGATGCCCGAGCGGTTAATGGGGGCGGACTGTAAATTCGTTGGCAATATGTCTACGCTGGTTCAAATCCAGCTCGGCCCAAAAATTCGCCGCTCCATTGAATACGATCTAACCAGTTTAATTTGTCCTCCAGAAATAGAAATGCCCTATCCGTCAAAATAAAGATCAACCATTTTTTTGATCTATCCATATTTTTTTTTTATTAGTCATTTTTGACAATAAAAAAAAAAAAAAAGAACCACCGATTACTAGTAATTATTGCTATAGTTCATATCCATGTGGATATGATATCAGTATATCATTTTTGTTTCTGTTACAACACGACGAGACGAATAGAATGTTCTTAATGAAACCATAAGAATATGTATGCCATACACCTCGCTGGGATTGTAGTTCAATCGGTCAGAGCACCGCCCTGTCAAGGCGGAAGCTGCGGGTTCGAGCCCCGTCAGTCCCGAACTAGGATCCGATGAATTTATCAATTCATCTCCCACTTTTTACAGATAAAGTGGGACAGGGAGCAAGATCTAAGAATCCTTATTTTTTTTTTTTCGTTTCACATTAATATTTTTATATTTATCATCAGACAAAAGAAATGCGGGAATTTTCATTTCTTTCACTACGGAATAGTACCGATTGATAAGGAAGAGACATATCTAGATTGATTGGTACGATCGGTTATATTACTCTATGTCAGTATTTTTAGAGATACCATATTCGTTATTCATTTGACTTTATTTTTTGATTGTTCTTGAATAATGAAATGGAGTAGAGCGCCCAGCCCTTTTCCAACTCCGACTTGTGTATCCTCTATTTTTAATTAAAAAAATCTATCTCATTCAAACCCAATCCAAGAAAGAGAAGAGGATATTATATTAATTAATTATATTAATAATTAATATTAATTAAATCTATTAGTATATAATAATCTTAATTAAAATTATTTCATTTTATTTATTATAAATTTATAAATAATAAATAAAAGACCAAGCAAGGTACCCCTTTTTAGTAAATATGTTGGAATATTAGATCTTTTAATCCGTCCTTTTTCCATCTCACTTATATTGTTTGGGTCTTAGGTGTGACCTGACCCATTGAATACCGGTCATCTGAATACCTCGTCGGATACTTAAATTAATTGTCTGTATTAAGTTAAGTAGAACGAAGAAGGTAGGTTATAGAAACGAAAGAATGGAAAAGGACGAAAAATTCAATAGCATTCTATATTGGAATTGGATTAGAA